ATTACCAAAGTAAAAGATTACTTCGTTCTTGATAGTTATTTACTTAATCAGTGGATAGGAACATACTCTGGATCGAAATCATGGGGAGTACTTCTTAATCGTTTCTACCAACTTTAAGCCCCAATTTGAATTCCTTTTAGGTACATCCTGTTGGATAATTTACAGAATCTCCATTACTGATCCTTTGCGTATCTTGGTCTTCCTAACCATCCACTCATTTTTGTTAACCTTCCATTATGGTAATACATCTATGTTAATAGATAGTAAAAACTCCATACAGTTGATCTTTTGAACCCGTTTCAAGCCATGATGCCTAATCAACCAATCTTGGGGTAAACAGTCTCGACTGCTTTGCTTATATTTACTTTCATTTCATTCTTGTACATAGGAAATGAGATTCAATCCCTTTAACTGCAAATTCAAAAGCCGTTTTATTTCACTCATATAACTATCTGGTTTAGTTCATCAACCCGAATTCTGAATAAAAAAATAAAATATATATATTCAACTCATTTAACTTTCTTACTAGAAAGAAAAGAAATAGGGGAAATTTTATGTCTCACCGAATCACACGTAGAGATATTGATAATACACATAGAGTTAATGGTATTTCATAACTAATTGATTGAGCAGCAGCTCTTAAACCACCTAAAAAGGAATATTTATTATTTGATCCATATCCCGACATAAGAAGTCCAACGGGAGCAAGACTTGAAACAGCGATCCAGAAAAAAACACCAATACTAAGATCGGCTAGAATAAGGCGATAACCAAAAGGAATTACTGAATAACTTAGTAAAATGGATATGACTGCTATGGATGGTCCGATACTGAATAAACGAGTATCCCCTCTAGATGGAAAAAGATTCTCTTTGAAAAGTAGTTTTACCCCATCTGCTAGAGCTTGAAGAATTCCCAAGGGGCCGGCGTATTCAGGTCCAATACGTTGTTGTATCCCTGCAGATATTTCTCTTTCTAACCAAACAATTACTAGTACACCTAGTGTGATTCCTAATACAAGAGTCAAAATAGGGACAAGCACCCATATGATCCCATAGACTTCTTTTAAGAATTCCAATCTGGAAAACGAATGGATGGCTTGTAGTTCTGTTGTATTATCAATTATCATTTCAACGATCAACTTCTCCCATAATGATATCTATACTACCTAGTATCGTCATAATATCAGCCAATTTCATTCTTTTAACTAACTGAGGCAGAATTTGCAAGTTGATAAAACCCGGTGGGCGAATTTTCCATCTCCAAGGAAAAACACTCTGATCTCCTATCAGAAAAATTCCCAATTCTCCTTTTGGTGCTTCGACTCTTACATAAAGTTCTTGTTTGGACAATTCAAAAGTTGGAGAAGGTTTTTTACTAATAAATCGATATTCAAAATCATTCCATTCAGTATCTTTTACTCTATCAAAGCGTCGGATTTCTAAATTCTCAAAGGGTCCCCCTGGAATTCCTTCCAGAGCCTGTTGGATAATTTTTATGGATTCTGTCATTTCACTGATTCGTACTAAATAACGAGCTAATGAATCCCCTTCTTTTTGCCATTGAACCTCCCAATCAAATTCGTCGTAACACTCATAATGATCAACTTTACGAAGGTCCCATTGTATTCCGGAAGCTCGTAGCATTGGTCCTGATAAACCCCAATTTAGTGCTTCTTCTCCTCCAATAATGCCTACGCCCTCAACTCGTTCTAAAAAAATTGGATTCCGTGTAATAAGCTTTTGATATTCAGCAACCCCTGTTAAAAAATAATCGCAAAAATCCAAACATTTATCTATCCATCCATGAGGTAGATCAGCAGCTATTCCTCCGATACGAAAATAATTATGCATCATTCGCATACCGGTGGCAGCTTCGAATAGGTCATATATCAATTCTCGTTCTCGAAAAATATAGAAGAAAGGGGTCTGTGCCCCAATATCTGCCATAAAAGGACCAAGCCATAACAAATGGGAAGCTATACGACTCAACTCCAACATAATGGCTCTGATATAGCTAGCCCTTTTAGGTACTTGAATATTGCCTAGTTGTTCGGGTCCATTTACGGTTATTGCTTCTGTGAACATAGTAGCTAAATAATCCCAACGTGTTACATAAGGCAAATATTGTATAATTGTTCGGTTTTCCGCAATTTTCTCCATTCCTCTGTGTAAATAACCCAATATTGGTTCACAGTCAATAACATCTTCACCATCGAGAGTAACGATAAGTCGAAGAACACCATGCATTGATGGGTGGTGAGGACCCATATTGACTATCATGAGGTCTTTTCTTGTAGTTGGTGCAATCATAAGTTTTTTACCGAGTCATTCTTCCATGAATTGCTGAAAGTAAAAAGAAGTTCATCAAAATTGAAACGCATAAGTTCAAATGATATCACTCTTTAAATTAACGAGTTTTTGTCTCTCGAATATCCAACCGATCAATTAATTCTTTATAACGTACTCTATTTTTTTTTGACAAATAAGCCAGTAATCGTTGACGTTTTCCCAAAATTTTTCGCAAACCTCTCTGAGATGAATAGTCTTTTTTGTGCAATTCCAAATGTGAAGTAAGTCTCCTTATCTTAGTGGTGAAACTGAATACTTGAAATTCAACAGACCCTCTGTTTTCTTCATTTTCTTTTTGAGAAATAACCGAAATGAATGAATTTCTTACCATAAAAAAAAGCCTCCTCTCCCTTTTTACAGATATGGATTTTACCGATCAGTAATAATAATGTCATTCATTTTAATGTGGTATATACAATAATCTAATTCAAATTTCTTTATGAACTCCTAATTTTATCAATTCAAATGAATCAATCCAATTGAAAATTAGATTTAGATAGGGAGAGAAAAGGATTGGCACATTTTCGTATTCACAAAAGCGAAGAATTTAGACCTAAAATGAAGAGGGTTCTGTTGATTCATTTCTAGATCGAATTGATACATTATTCATTTAGTATTGGATATTTAGAATGAAATGTAAGACAGGACGTGTGATGTGTGTATTTATTTGCTTTCATATATCCTATATAGTAGAGGATATATAGGAAAAATGTACTATCAACGAATTTTCAATCGTGGATACAAATGTATCCTTAACATACTGAAACGACTGCCATTATTGGTATCAAACCAATAGCGATTCATACAAGCTAAATCTTCTAATCGATAATTAGGCCAAAGAAAGAACTTCAATTTCATTAATTGATTTGTCTCTCTATCAAGGTGATTACTGTCACCTAGAACTTGGCTGCTATTCTTTTCGTTGCAAAATACAGGATTTCTATCTATATCATTCCTATTCTTTGAATTGAAACAAATTAGAATTCTTAATTTTCTACGACGCCTAAATGAGAAAATATTTTCAGGAACAAGCAAATCCAAATGATTTTTGTCTCTATTTCTTGTTATTCTTTCATGTGGTGGAATAGATTCATCAAAATTATTCTTAGCAACATATCTTTGCTCTCGGTATCTTTGATTAGCTTGGTGCTTACTCTTATGAACCAACAAAATACCGATGGTTTGATACATAATAAACTGTCCGTCGTTTTTTACAGACACACGAATGGGTTCGATAATAAATATTCCCCTTTTCATCAATTCTGGAAGAGTTAAATTCTTCTGAATCAGCATTATATCCAAACTCATTTCTCCACTTTGAATCGAGGATATAGAAATTGTTCTTGGATCTATTAGTCTAAGCAGGAAACAATATACCTTAATATTATTGATCATTCTTTGATTCAAAGTATCGTCCCATCTCAATTGAAAAAGCAAATAACGTTTCAGGAACAAATCCAGTTCTGCTTCCGTGTTACTTTTGTATTGTTTTTTCTTTTTACCTTTTTTCATGTCCGATCTCGCATAATCTTCTTCAATATCTTTTTGTTGGTTTGAAAGAACGGATCCAAGATCCCCTTGACTTGTGGTTTTTTTTTCTTCTTGATTTTGATTCTTTATTTTTTTATTCGATGGTATCAAAAAACTTCCCTTTTGTTTTTCATTAATCTTTTGATTTTCATTACTATTTTCATTTCTATTCAAATTTAAAAGAAGTAATTTGCTTGGTATAAACCAAGATTTCGTTTTATATGTATTATAAAGTAACAAAAATTCTGGGAAGAACCAAAGTTCCAGATTCAATATGGGACGCTTTAGTATTTTTTCATTCATCCCCATCCAATCAAAAAAGACTTTTTGGGAGTTTGGTAAATTCATTTCTGGAATCATAAGATAAAAAATATTTTTTTTATCAATTATTTGATAATTATTAGTAACAATCTGAGTATTTTGATTACTATTGGCATCGATCGTGATCCAGGCCTCAATATCGACTTTTTGTCTAAGATCAAAATTGATAATTTTCCAATCCAAATATTTTCTATCGGGAGTTTTTTCCATATATAGAATATCGCCCTTTCCTAGAGAATTATTGATAGGGATACTCCTCAGCATATCAAAAAAAGTGTCTTTATATGTGTTGTAATTATAAGAAATCTCTTGATTCTTATTTCCTTCAAACGGCGATCTAGAAATAAATGAGTCCTTTTTATTTTCAGAATTAATAGATTTATATGATAAAAGATCATATTTATAGTATTTTTGAAAATTATCTTTTTGATTCAATAATGAATAGACTTCCAAAATATTTTCTTTTTTGTAATCAATTAATTGGTCTTTTTCATATAAATTCCATTTGCTGAAATTTTTCCTTTTAACCATACGACGTTGATAAACTCTATTCCGCCATTGTTGTGGTATTAATCTAGACCATCTGATCTGAGATAAATCGTATTGATAATGCCCTCTTAACCAGTTTTTCCATTGATTCATTTCAGAACTCGGAAGTCTGTTATCCCTTAATTTAGAATGAACTATTCCTTGTGTTTCAAAAGAATCCTTTATTTCAGGCTTAAGAAAAAAAGGGATTCCTTGATATTGAAGAAATGATTTTAATTTATACAAGTTAATAACTTGGGTTTGTGATAATTTGTAAAATACATATGCTTGTGATAAGTACGATAAGTCATAAAAAATATGTGAATTTGTCTTACTATTACTAATATTATAAAGTGACTTTTTTATAGTCGAAATAAACTCAATTGGATTTTGATTTTTTTTATTAATTATTTCTTGACTTGTTTCATTATTGTAAATGGATTTATTCATAATTTTTTTTGTTGATTCAAGAAATAATTTTCTCTTCATTCTGGGAATATTAATGATAGATAAAAATATATTTGTGTAGATTCTTTCAATGAAAAATTGAAAAACAAAAGGTAATTTAGAGATTAATCGAGCATTTCTTCTTTTTAATATTTGCCATTTTTCTAATCTTTTAGCATTATAACTTGTTTTGTTAAGACTAATATTTATTTCTGGAGTTACTTTCTTTTTCTCTTTTGTAATTCTTTCTATTTGATTTCTAATTGTATTTGTTCTATCAGTCAGATCCTTCATTTTTTTTTCTGTCAATGAAGAATTTGTCCAACCTGGAGATGCAATTTGACTAAATGATTCATGAATCATCTGATTGCTGATTATGGGATCTCTTTCTTTTTTAGTTTCACTCGATTCATATACTTCTACTTCTCTTGATCGAAATAAGAGAATTGGATTTACTTTTAAGAGTTCTTTTCTTATTTTTTTGAAAAAAACGACACTTTTGATAACCCATTTTTTTGTTTCTTTTAAAACTTTTCGAAGTAATTTTATTTTTCCTTTAAAAATTTTTAGAAGTAGAAAATATTTCTTTTGAAATTTTCCAATTTTTTTTTCGAGTTCCTTAAAAATGGGTTCAAAAAAAGACGGTCGTTTTCGGGGATAACCAAAAGGAAGTTCGGTTTCCATTCCCAAAACTGTTAAAAAACAAAAATCATCTTTTTCTTTTTTCTTTTTCATTATTAGATCTTTATGAGAGAATCGGAGTTTAGATCTGTGCCAAGGTTTCAGACAGAAAGGAAATAAGATTTTTATCTGAATACCATCTGTCAACCAATTTTGTGGAAATTCTGTTTCGGACAATTGAACACCATTATAGGTACATTTAACATGCATCTCCCTATTCCATTCCTCTAAATCCTCATACCATTCAGGAAGTTGCAATAGTAACATACGTCCAATATTTTTCGCTATTATCAATGAAGGTAATACAATATATTTTCTAAAAATAGATTGAGTTATTAACATGGAACCCCTTATTACTTGCGCAAATGGAATGGTATCCCAGGCCTCTGCTATCTCTATTCGCGCGCTCTCCTTTCTTTTGTTCTCTTCTTTTTTGTCCTTCTCTTTTTTTTCTTCTCTTTTTGTTTGCTCTTCTGTATAATCTACAATTTTGGATGCTGACCCCCTCCCTACCCAATTTCTAAAAATTGGTTTAATTGGCCCAGAGATATCAAAAGAAAAAAGAAGGGATTTTTTTATTCTGTCCAAAAAAAGAGGGGAATGCACATTTGCTTGAAACAGTTCCCAAATAACTATTTTACGCCTTTGAGCACGTATAGAACCTTTTATTATGCCTCGCCTAAAATCTGATTGTTGTGAATAGCGTAGCAAAGCTACTTCGTCTGTGTCTGTTTGATCAGGAGGATTAGTATCCTCAGTATGCTCCTTGTTACCAGTAAAAATTACTACACGTTTGGCTTTTCTTGAACGAATTTCATGATCTAATGGTCCGTTTTCTTGATCTTCTCCTGCTTCTTGTTCCAACTCGCTGGTTAATTTGTATAACCAGCGAGGCACTTTTTTACTGATTTCTTTTATTCTAATCGATTTTTTACTAATTTTTTGAACATTAGTATCAGTTACAATTCTATTTTTTAAATATTTCAAATATTTTGTTCCTTTTTCTGAATCTATTCTTCCTTCTTCTTCATCTGAAAATATAGAAAGACCCCTAGAATTAAAAATTGATCCTGATTCTTTACCAAGTTCATTGATGAAAGTTAAGAAATCAACAATTTCGGTTGATAATGGTTTTTTATCAAATCGATCTATTTTCTGTTCCATTTTTTGGTAATCACTATCAGGAAGAACGATACCATGAATCCGATTTATCCCAACTTTCTCTTGGAAATTGTCTATCGAAGTTTTTTTTATTTTTATGATTGAAGGTGAAACGCTTTTTGTTATTGTTCTCCGATATGGTCCGTTCAAGAAAGGATCATATATTTTGGGTAAGTATTCGTTTGTAGTATTGTCATTACACAACCTAGTCCTTGTTTCGAGTATATTCAAAAAAAGAGATTCTTTGTCTAGAGCTTGAATTCGATTTACAAATTCGTTGTTTAAATTATTACTTTTTTCTTTGTTGGTATAAACCCAATGATTGTAGAGTTCATTAGATGAGAATTTTTCTAGTGTAGGCAGAGATATCCTTCTTTTTATCATTTCCCAAAAAGTTGACAAACTGGGTGGATATGTAAAAGATATTCTTTCCTTTCCAGCACTTTGGCATGTGTCAAAAAAATATTGTGACATTTCATTT